GGATTTATCGGAATTATTTCCTAAACTACTGGGATCTTAGTTATTAATTGTTTTATATTAGCTCTTCATAACCAAATTACTATATCATAATCAAATAAATACAAACATAGAAAAAATATAAAATCTCCAATAGTTATTATTTATTTGATATTTTAGTATATATCATATCATAAAAATCAGAATAATTTTAAGATAAGAATTTTAATTAATAGTTAGTTAATTAATAGTTAAATAGAATACTATTTTGATCGATTTATCAAATAATTTATCAAATCTTTTTTATCAATAAAACAATATCGTCATTTTAATTCGTATAGTCAAATTCTCTTTTTTGTTTTGAATTCCATTTTATTCATTTTTTGAATATTTTTGCTTCTTTATTTCTATTATTTTAATATTTCAAGAATAACAATAATAAATAGAATTCCTATTTTCATCTAATCTATATGAATATCTAAATATAGATATAGAAAATAGTAAAGAGTATATAGAATACTATCTTAAAATTAAAATGTATATATATATATTTTAAATAGTCTCATTTTTTAGAATTTTTAATAATGACTAATTAGATTACAGTAAACAGTAATTTATATTACAAAATTCGTATGCATTAAATTAAGATGAACTATGTATAATGTATAGAAAAAAGAATGTATCGATAGAAATTGGATATTTCTATTTAATTTCTAAACGAATGTCAAATTTTAAATTAATAAATTGATTTTTGATTTTCGTTTTGTTATTATAAGGTCTGTATCTGGCTGATCTAAGGAAAAAAAGAATCGAACGTTAGAGTATTCTAAATACTCTCAAAAAATCAAAGAAGGAGGGACATATAAAATAGAGATAAATGTAGTATATATCTCTGTATGTTGAATTGCGAATACACAAATAATAGAATCATTTCTGATTCGACTAAATATGGGTATCTGATATAGATGAAAGAAAATCAATCAAACAAATAGAAGGAAATTTTCCCAAAAATGGGAGTAGGTTTCTAATAAATTCAAGATGAGATAGGATCTCAATCTCAAAGAAAAAAGGGGGATATGGCGAAATTGGTAGACGCTACGGACTTAATTGGATTGAGCCTTGGTATGGAAACTTACCAAGTGAAAACTTTCAAATTCAGAGAAACCCTGGAATTAAAAATGGGCAATCCTGAGCCAAATCCTTCTTTCCGAAAACAAATAAATAAAAGTTCAGAAAGTGAAAATCAAAAAAGGATAGGTGCAGAGACTCAATGGAAGCTGTTCTAACAAATGGAGTTGACAACATTTACTCAATCAATAGAATAATATTGATTGATCAAATCAGTCACTCCACCATAGTCTGATGGATCTTTTGAATAACTGATTAATCAGACGAGAATAAAGATAGAGTCCCATTCTACATGTCAATACCGACATCAATGAAATTTTTAGTAAGAGGAAAATCCGTCGACTTTAGAAATCGTGAGGGTTCAAGTCCCTCTATCCCCAAAAGCCCATTTAATTCGCTAATTTTTTATCCTATATCCCTTTATTTTAATTAAAATTCAAAAAGTATTTTTTTTTTATTATTTACTTGACATACACTCAAGTAATTTCCTAAAATTAGGGTGGTGTGTCAAGAATGGTCGGGATAGCTCAGCCGGTAGAGCAGAGGACTGAAAATCCTCGTGTCACCAGTTCAAATCTGGTTCCCGGCGATTCATTTCTATGAGTATCTATTCCCAAATTTATAAAAATTTGGGAATAGATACATATTTTTTAGTGGTCTTGATCATCATACATAATTTATCTAGGCCTACGGATACGGAGATATACTCTTTCTATCTAAAGAATGAATAGATGTATATTCTAGGTATAGAAAGTTAGTCTGAAAATCAATGATTCCATTTTGTTTCAATTTTTTCTGCGCTCCAAAAAGAATATTAATATTTCAACAATATTCAAATGGTAAAATTACTTGGTTGAAAGGCCAAAAAGTTTAATCTAGGGAAGTTCAGAGGTGAGAATAGTCAAAAATTATCTGAGATACATTATAAAAAAATTCGGTCCATTTCTTTTGATTTTCTTTGATCCTACTTTTTCGTAGCCGTATATCTAATTGATGTTGGTGTACATCTAATGATACAGAACTTTTTCAGTTCATCCTATTGGCTCACCCTAAATTAAGTATCGTTCCATCCAATTTGAGAATCTCAATGAATCCCTATATTATTGTCTTTTTTTTTATCCATTTTGTTATTTATCCCGTCCATAATAAGAATAAGATATGAATGAAACCTCTATTATTCGGTCGAATCTATAACAAAAAGAAAATGTACATACAGATATTTCTTGACTATCTGGGGTTGTCGAAGTGCGGATTACTTTCTTATTTTTATCATTTAGTGAGCATCCTGTATTTCATAAAAATTGGGGGCGATATAATCTTTACGCAAAGGCCATCCTATCCAACTTTCGGGCATTAAAATACGTTTCAGACGCGGATGATTATCATAAGAGATTCC